ACGTCTTCTCTCTTTTTTTATTGCCCTCCTGTCCTGTCGTCAATTGACAGTATGACTTAGGACGCAATATAATTTGAGCGGCCAAATCATATTTTGGTAAAGCACCTTGAATCCACTGCAGAGTAAAGGATCCAACGCAGAACCCTTTGTGAATGAGAGAAATAAAGATCAGAAAGACCAATGAAATCAAGTTTTAAGGTTGTATAAGTTTAATGGTAAAGTTTGATTACCATTAACCCCCAGAATAGTTAACGAGTTTTTCGGTTTGATTCATCTCCTATTCATCTCCTAAAGGTGGCTCTCGGCCTGAGTTTATATTAAGTTAAATTTGAGTTATATTACGTTAAGGTGGCCTTAGGCCTTAATTACTTATTGTATTTTCTTATTACCTATTTTGGTTTATTACCTATTGTATTTCTAGTGCTTTTTTATTTCCTAAAGGTGGCCGGGACATATTATTGCTAGTTGATTTATGAATCAAGGTGGCCATAGGCCCCTATGGTCCAGTGGTTACGACCTCTCTCTTTCACGGAGAAAACGAGGGTTCAAGTCCCTCTGGGGGTATACCAAGGCTCAAGACTATAGGAGTGGTATTTTCTATCAAGTGATCCGTATTTGTCAAGTCCTTCTATTAGTCTACTCAGTGGGACTTTAGATTTTCTATCAAGTGATATGTATTTGTCAAGTCTGCCTGGGAGACGAAAGGAAGTTGATTATGGAACGTCTAAAATGAATTAGGCGTTGGGTCGATGCCCGAGTGGTTAATGGGGACGGACTGTAAATTCGTTGACAATATGTCTACGCTGGTTCAAATCCAGCTCGGCCCAACAATTCGCCAATCTACTATCAGATGGTAGAACCCTCTTGTTCTTAAGAAATACCTGATACGAGAGAATAAAAAAGAATCCAAATTTTCTGCTAGATCTCTTCTTATTTCCCTGGGATTGTAGTTCAATAGGCAAGAGCACCGCCCTGTCAAGGCGGATGTTGCGGGTTCGAGCCCCGTCAGTCCCGACGGATCCAATAAGTACATCAATTCGTCTCTACATTTTCTGTGAAAGAAGGGACAGAGAGCATAATTGAATTCCGAAGCGGTTTTCCCTCTTTTTTCAAGATTCTGTCGAAGAAATAACAAACCCTAAACTAAAATGAAAATAACTAAAATAGTGAAGTTGATAGAATATTCCATCTTTTCTCCCGCGACTCATCTTTCTCATACTTTTTTGTCTTCCAAAGAAAATTAGATCATTAAAATTTAGAAACTAATTCCTCTCTTTTTCCACTTCGCTTGTATTGTTTGTTGGGGTTTTGTAGTTAATGGAAATGAACGGGTGATTAGATGATACTTCATTTGATGGTTCTACAAGGAAGACCTAAGGTGGGTTATAGAAAAGAAAGAAGAGAAAATGAAGGATAAATAAAGTAAAGGAATTTTTGATTGGTCCGGGAATCCAATCTTGGATTCGGTATGGATAAAATATCTTCGTATGTTATACTATTCAATTCTCGACGACGAATTAATTTAATAGCTCAGATATTGTTATTCATGATATTGATCCGATTCAAGATCATAGATAGGTAATGCATTCATTGAATTGACAGGTGAAAGATTTATCATCTCTATGGGATTAAATCCCGAGTTATTGTGAAATAAAAAAAAAAACGATGAGATTATGGAAGTAAATATTCTTGCATTTATTGCTACTGCACTGTTCATTTTAGTTCCTACTGCCTTTCTACTTATAATTTACGTAAAAACAGTCAGTCAAAATGATTAATTACTTTAAATGAAACTTGACTTCTGAATTCTTATCAATAGTTGAAGAAATCAAATGAAAAGTATTCTATTTTTGCGTCTTAAATGAAATCAACGGGCTATAATCGGCGGTATTCTATAAGATCCGAGAGTATGGTAAGTAATAAATTTCTTTCTTACTTACCATACTCTCTATTAGTGTTATAGTAGCGTATAAAGTTGTACTTTATTTTCTAATAAAGTTGGTATACTATATTAGCTTCTATCTTCAATATATGTAGTTATTAATCCATATATGGAATTGACGTAGGACCCAATTCTATTTCTTTGATACATCTATTTATTCCGATGAATCTGAAATAATCGTTTTACTGTTATAGAATACATTTATCCACTAGAATCCAATGGAATTTTGAAATGAAGATCTTTTTAATTGAAAATTATTTTAATTCAACTCAAAAATGCGTTGCAGAACAATCTATAAAACAATTGATACCGTTTCATTCCTCAACTAAATTAGGAGTGCTTCTAAAGTCCACTTCTTCCCCATACTACGAGTGAAAGGGAAAATGTAAAGACTACCATTAAAGCAGCCCAAGCGAGACTTACTATATCCATGTGAATTATGTCCCTTATCTCTATGATAGAATTATTCCATTATTGCTCACTAATAATAGTAGAATGAATGGTTCAGAGTCAAAAAGGGATTCTGGCCGAACACTATTGATGAACCAATCAAATAAATCCATTTCAAAAATTACTATATGATTTCTAATCGGGAAAGACTAAACACAAGTAAAATAAACAATGACACTACAAAGGAATGTTACTAATGGAATGGAACATCTAGTAATAAAATAAGAGGGCCCATTCCTTTTTTTCTTGCCCTTCAAAGTCAAAATACAAATTAAAAATAAATAAATTGCTATCTATTCCAAACTTTTATTTCCTATTTGATCTAATCCGTACCCTTTCCTGATTGTCTCTCTAAAGGAGTTGGGAGATAGTATATTATACTCTTGACGAGGGATTTCAAAAAAAAAAAATGATTTTTTTTTTTTTGCACTTTTTCTTTCCTATAAAAAAGAAAATTATCCGTCTCAATCTAATAGTGATTGAATGCCTAAACACTCAGGGATTCTCGCGAGTGTATATATGTAGATTACAATATAGAAAGGGCTTCCCCCAACTAGTAGTTGAATTATCTGCCGGCTATCCAATGTAATTCAAGACCCAATCAGTAGACATTACAGTAGTAGTAGAAGGGAATCGGGAAGTCTTGCTTCGACCATTATAATTTTTGTTTGAATTTTGGACTCAAAGATTTCCAATCTTTTACAAAATCCCCCGAACGGATGTTTAGAATCAACGAAGTATCAAAAGTCCCCTTATTCTGTTCTGCTGGGGAAAATTTGGTTGAGTTATACCAGCAGAACAAAATTCAGCAGAACAGAATAAGAGATTTCGATTCGTTTGGTGATGAGGCGGCACCCGGATTTGAACTGGGGAAAAAGGATTTGCAGTCCCCCGCCTTACCACTCGGCCATGCCGCCAAAACGATACACAACAGGAGAAAAATTGCCCCTTTTGGGTTGGATTACTAAACTTTAGTTTATTGTACTTGCATCTTGCATCCCTTTTTGAATCCTTTTTCTAAATTTATAAAAATTAAAAAAGAAACCCTTTTTCTTATTTTGATTGTATTTGATCTACCCCTTCGATTGATTGTATAGTATCTCAAAACACACAATGCCAAAAAACTTCCACTCACTTTTCTATTTAAAAATCAAATGTATATTTTCACTCAAAAAAACCAAAATTTATGACAAATTGGAACCATTAACTATTTGTTGACTGAGAATTCATGAATGATTCTTGGATTTGAATCTCAAATTTGGTTTGCCTAATGACATAAGAAAATACAAATTGATACATACTTAATTGATTCTTTTGAATCAAAAATCCTTCTCAATTTCCATTATAACAAAAATTATAAATATATGTAAACCCCAGAACGGAAATTGTTACACAGATACAAAATTGGCTATTTAGAGTATCTTGCCTATAAATAAAGGGAATTTGTTGGAACAAAAAAAGGCCCGGCTGGGTATTGGCCGGGCCAGGCCAAAAGGAAACTTCGAACAAAATAAAAGCAAGAAGGTCTTCTTTATTTATCTTTCTATTTGGATCTTTCGAGCATCTAAATGGAATTGCTAATTATATAATAACGATAAAGAATGTGAAAGAAATACTTTCTTTAATCCTTACTTGATGTGTAATGTAACATAGTAATTATCTTTTTCAATTGGGAGAGATGGCTGAGTGGACGAAAGCGGCGGATTGCTAATCCGTTGTACGAGTTATTCGTACCGAGGGTTCGAATCCCTCTCTTTCCGTTTCCGTTGATGACTTTCTATTTTTTCTTTCAAATTTGGCAAAGGCCTTTTTCTTTTTATTTTTTCCTAGTTAAACGTGTGGAATAGCTAAAATAAAATTTTAAGAAGTAAACTAAAATCTTAAGAAAATTGTAAAATCAAGCAAGAAAAACGAAATTTTTATTTTATTCTTCACGTCCAGGATTACGTCCTGGATCATTGGATAGGAATCCAAAGATGAAGAGAGAAACAAAGAATATTACTACTGTGTAAACGAAAAGTTTGAGAGTAAGCATTACACAACCTCCAAGATCATTTTTTGAAAAAGAAAAACGAGAAAAGATAATAGATCCTCCCTTTTTATATCACATATCCTATTTTGACACCAAGAAATGTATTATAGAAATAGAAAAGAATGTTCAGAAATTCAAATGAAGTTAAAATTTGTAATGGAATAAGAGTCTTTGATTACCACAAATCACTTTCATACCCAAATTAGATATTGTAAGCGACCCTAACTAATAAGGTATTTCGCCGGAAAAAGGATTAAAATCGGGAAATGGGGCGAGCCGGATTTCTCGCGGCTATCCGAGAATTTCAATGTTTGAATCAAAGGTTCATACTGTCAGACTTATTTGATCTTATCAATTGTTATAATTTTTCTCGAATAAATCATGAATTTTCTAGGATACTATTAAAGATCTTATCGAAAACTTACAGCAGCTTGCCAAACAAAGGCTAAAAGAAAAAAGAACAGGGGTATGACTGGCATAACATCTACGATTGGATTCAAAAAAGCATAGGCTTCGGGCAATTTGGCGAAGAAAAGACTACTCGGATAAAGGGCAGAATTAAGACAGATCAAACTAAAGATGTTAAGCATAACAGACATTTTTTTTTCGTCGAGATAATTGCATTTTGATTGAGTTATTCATATAAGGAAAAATGAAGAAAGTAAGGTAGACAAAAAAATCCTTCTTTTTCCGCTCAATCAAAAATCCTCCAATTCTCAAAGGAGAATAGAAGAAATCATACTTTCATACAATATCTTAATTGAATTATATGTAATGATCAATAAATTCAGTTGAATTCTAGATATACACATGTCAAAATCCTAGCAACGAATCTATAATAAATTCTATAAAGAATAAAGATTTTCTATAGATAGTTGGACTGGAATTGACGAACACTTAATACCAATATTATTCTTTATTAGTATTAGTGTCCAATAAAAATAGAAATGGGGCGTAGCCAAGCGGTAAGGCAACGGGTTTTGGTCCCGCTATTCGGAGGTTCGAATCCTTCCGTCCCAGAGCATATACCTTGTATCCGAATACTTCTTTTTTGTTCAACAAGGTTCTGTTTCAAGGTCTACAGTTGCAGAAAGATTACTTAATCTCCGGTTTAAAAAATATGAAAAATTTAAATATGTATATAAAACGTGGAAGGGTTTATCCTATAGACTGTTACGACAAACGTCTTTCCGTTTTCGTGAAAAATATATTCCATATTCATTTTAATTTTAAAAGATTTAACAATGCAATTTCTTTTTCTTGTTCGATCTATTTAGCTTATTTGCTTTACATCATTGACAATTCCATTCGAAAAGAAAAAGAGATTTGTATTTCTTATGATAATCAAATGGAGTCTTTACTGTAAAACTTGACTCAAATAATGATGTAGAATTCAGAAACTTTTTCAAGTATCAAGATTTGTAATGATTCCTTATGGATTGAATCTTTATGAAGTTGCAACGGGTCAGTCTATCTTATTGAGTCACTTGAAGAGGCAGACTCAAATAGAATTTATTGGTTTCTGTTAGTTATGTTATTTCTATGTTTAGATTTGTGCATGTTTCTGTTAGATATTTTTTTGAGATAGAGATTTCTATAAAAATGTTCCATTCATACAAAAAAGCCAGGGTCTTGCTAATATTTCTTCAGAAAAATCTTTATTATCTATGTAGATAAGAAAAAATATAAATGACTATGTCTCTGTATCGACTGAACCAATGACTATTCATGATTCCATAATTGAATCAATTCCATACTGGTTCCAAATTAGAGGAATGTTATGGTAAAACTTCGTTTAAAACGATGTGGTAGAAAGCAACGTGCGACTTGAAGGACACGATCCGGTGTGGATTCTTATTCTTACATCCACCATTTTATAGAGGAATGAAGGTGCTCTTGGCTCGACGTCGTTTTTCTATTCTATTAAAACCCTTCTTTTTTTATTGGGTTGTAATGTAAATAGTTCGTGATGGAGCTCGAGTAGAAAGTATTTATTAATTTCTCAGAGGCAACGATCTAGGGTTAATGCCAATCAATAAATTGGAACAACTTCGTAAGTATATCTTCGATATAGAAATCGAAAGGATCCGATTCGAGCAAATTTTCAATTCAAAAAAATTAGTTGGAACGGCTAAAACTTTTTCGATCCACAGTGTATCGCGCACGAATTATACCGTCGGTATGATTCTTTGATAGAAAGAAATCACAAAAGGGGTATGTTGCTACCATTTTGATTAAGAAGCACCGAAGTAATGTCTAAACCCAATGATTTAAAACCAAGATAAAGGATCCCAGAACAAGAAAACACCACTTCAATTGTCTCAAGGATCCGAATAAAGAATCCAAATAGATTTTAAACGAGACAAAAAGGGGGGGTTAAAGACCACTCAATAAAAAAATATCTTAAAGATTTTAAGATATTTGAGAATTATTGAACTTGAGTTATGAGTACAAATGATTTTTTATTTTTCAGTAAGGAAGCGAAATGACTATGAGTTAAATTATAGACTAATTGATTTTACGGATTTCTTTCCTATTTATTCGAATTTTATCCATAGACAAAACTTCGAATCATTTTTTCTCGAGCCGTATGAGGAGAAAACTTCCTATACGGTTCTAGGGGGGGTTGTTTTTCATCTACATCTATCCCGATGAGCCGTCTATCGAATCGTTGCAATTGATGTTCGATCCCGAAGAGAAGGAAGAGATCTTCGGAAAGTGGGTTTTTATGATCCGATCAAGAATCAAACTTATTTAAACGTTCCCGCTATTCTCTATTTCCTTGAAAAAGGCGCTCAGCCTACAGGAACTGTTCAGGATATTTTAAAAAAGGCAGAGGTTTTTAAGGAACTTTGCCCTAATTAAACGAAATTCAATTAAATTAAGAAAATCAAAACTAAGGGTAGGATAGTGATTTCTATATTATTTTGGATATCTTTTCTATACTATGTTTTTTTATTTCCTTCTTTTATTGCTCTATTCGTATCTATTTAATTTATCATTGCTTTTATAGAATCTTTTTCTAAGGAAAACCTTATTTGATTGATCCTCACAAAATAGAAAAGTCTGGTATTAC